TCGAAGGTTCATTATTCTGGGGTATGGGTTTTATTTACCTTAGTGCTTTGGTGTAGTTTATGCTCTTCTATAATTCAATAGAATCGAACTCTTGAAACTAGAAGGTTCAATCCTCTAGTTATTGATAGAACTATAAAGATTTCTTTTTTTTTTTTTTGTAAAGAAGATTTATCATTTATATATTTCATAAAAAATGAAAAATGGATTTTACCAATGAACACAAAATAAGACACATTATTTGGAAAAAAAAATTCCAGGCTTTTGTCGATTGGGTTGAAAGAGACAGATATATGGGAAATTCATATATTCTAATAGATTCAGATTCAGATAAATAAAGAAAAATAATAAGTCAGAAAGTTACACAAAAAGTTAAAAAAAAATTAATTTTTTTTTACCGTTTAAATTTATATGTCTATATTTTAAATTTATATGTTTATATATAGATTCTATATATAGAATATAAAAACTTCGATTATTGTAATTGTGACAAATAGGTTGATGGGGAAAAAGACTCCCCACCCCCAAAACAAGAAAATATACTAATAAAGGCTTAAGCTTTGTATCTTGTCTTTATTATTCTTTTTTCAAAAACTTTTTAGAATTTATTAACTCCTAAACCGAAGAATTCTTATTATAAATTATACATCTTATACATCTTATTATAATTATATATATCCTAAAGCGAATTCTAATTATATATATCCTAAAGCGAAGCGAGTTCTAGTTCATATTGATTAGCCACAAACAAGAGGTTTGTTAATAGGAAATTAACAATGAAATGGGCCTATTTTTCGATTAAGATTATTACAATGTTTTATTTTATTACTTATTTTTTTGTCGCACAAAAAAACTTTTTGAGTTTCCGGTAGAAAGAGATTTCCCTAATGACAACGCTTTTAAGGCTGCCCCATATCCCTTCCCTTTCCAAATATTTTTACGAATACGCTTTTTTGATATAGAAGTACGTTTTTTTGGAACTGCCATTTAAAAATAAAGAGGTTACTCGTTGTTATAGTTGGATGTGAAAGACATCTATTGGTCAAAACGAATCTATTCGTTATCTAGTGATTCTCTATATAATACAAAATCTTACTATAAAAATATAATTTAATTTTTTCAACAAAAAGTATATATACATAGAATATTCGTAAGAAAGACTCGTTTTATTGATTCGTATCTTTATTTGTTGTTCTTTATGATTCACATCGAGATCTATAGAATCCGCTGTTGTACTATAGAAATTTAATTTGGTGAGACAAAAAATATAAAAAGACCTTCCTTTTTAAGCTCTGTCCATTTTTTTATACATTTCATTCATTTATTTTTATATTTCATTTATACCGAATAAAATACACCGAATTCATTTATACATACAACGAAGGATTTAAGAACCCTTTAAGAACCCATTGCCTAATGAAAACTTTAATTTTTTATATTAATTGGTCAAACTTGAGTAAAGAATATTTTAAAATTCGAATCAAACTAGTAATTTAAAGTAATTAATCTGTTAAAAGATACACGGTTTGTTAAAAGAAATCTTAGTTATTTTTTTTATTAATTTGATTTTACCCCCCCCCCCCCTTTTTTTTAGGTAAAAATAAATATAAAAAATTTTTATCTAAAATATATTATATTTCCTATAAATGCTTTTTATTGAAACGAAAAATAATTAATCAATTTCATAATGACACTAGTTAATGATTTGGAACAAACTGACTAAAAAGCGAGATTAGTACAAAATTTTTACTTTAGTTAATCCTATGATTCATATCGATTCATATCATAATAAATTACTCTTTTTAGTGTAATTTTTTAATTTTTTATCCTTAGTTTATGAATATAAAGTCATCTAATTATAATTAAATTTTGTATTTTTGTTATCGTTATTTTAATAAAAATCTTAGTTAATAACTAAATTCATTTTTTATGAGCAAGTTGGTCATATCATTTGCCCAATTGTAACTTCTTTATTTTAATATTTAAAGTATTTTGAAAAGACCCAGAATAATATATAAAATTAGAAAAAAAAAACTTTAAGTTAGTACATCTCTTGATTTTTTTTATTGACCCCCTTTTGTTTTGAAATTGAAAGGGGGTAGGATCCGTTAAATCGGAAACAATCAATTAAGAATAAAAAAACTTTTTATGGAACAGACATATCAATATGCGTGGATAATACCTTTTCTTCCACTTCCAGTTCCTATGTTAATAGGGGTGGGACTTCTTCTTTTTCCGTCGGCAACAAAGAGTCTTCGCCGTATGTGGGCTTTTCAAAGTGTTTTTTTGTTAAGTATAGTCATGATTTTTTCGATCAATCTGTCTATTCAGCAAATAAATGGCAGTTCTATCTATCAATATGTATGGTCTTGGATCATCAATAATGATTTTTCTTTAGAGTTCGGTTACTTGATCGACCCACTTACTTCTATTATGTCAATATTAATCACTACTATTGGAATTATGGTTCTTATTTATAGTGATAATTATATGTCTTATGATCAAGGATATTTGAGATTTTTCGCTTATATGAGTTTTTTCAGTACTTCTATGTTAGGATTAGTTACTAGTTCTAATTTGATACAAATTTATATTTTTTGGGAATTGGTAGGAATGTGTTCATATCTATTAATAGGGTTTTGGTTCACACGGCCTGTTGCTGCAAATGCTTGCCAAAAGGCATTTGTAACTAATCGTGTTGGAGATTTTGGTTTATTATTAGGAATTTTAGGTTTTTATTGGATAACAGGAAGTTTCGAATTTCGAGATTTATTCAAAATATTCAATAACTTGATTTCTAATAATAAGAATGAAGTCAATTTTTTATTTGTTACTTTATGTGCCGTTCTATTATTTGCCGGTGCGGTTGCTAAATCTGCACAATTTCCCCTTCATGTATGGTTACCGGATGCCATGGAGGGGCCTACTCCTATTTCGGCTCTTATACATGCGGCTACTATGGTAGCCGCGGGCATTTTTCTTGTAGCTCGGCTTATTCCTCTTTTCATAGTCATCCCTCACATAATGAATTTAATCTCTTTGGTAGGATTAATAACAATATTATTCGGAGCTACTTTTGCCCTTGCTCAAAAAGACATTAAGAGAGGTTTAGCCTATTCCACAATGTCTCAATTGGGTTATATGATGTTAGCTCTAGGTATGGGGTCTTATCGAAGTGCTTTATTTCATTTGATTACTCATGCTTATTCGAAAGCATTATTGTTTTTAGGATCTGGATCGGTTATTCATTCAATGGAAACTATTGTTGGATATTCTCCAAATAAAAGTCAGAATTTGGTTTTTATGGGGGGTTTAACAAAGCATGTTCCAATTACCAAAACCGCTTTTTTATTAGGTACACTTTCTCTTTGTGGTATTCCGCCTCTTGCTTGTTTTTGGTCTAAAGACGAAATTCTTAATGATACTTGGTTGTATTCACCAATTTTTGCAATAATTGCTTGGTTTACAGCGGGATTAACCGCATTTTATATGTTTCGAATCTATTTACTTACTTTTGAAGGACATTTAAACGTTCATTTTCAAAATTACAGTGGTAAAAAGAATACTCCCTTCTATTCAATATCTCTATGGGGTAAAGAAGATTCAAAAATTATTAACAAAAATTTTCGTTTATTAACGTTATTAACAATAACAATGAAAAATCATGAGATTGTTTCTTTTTTTTCAAAAAAAATGTATCGAATTAATCAGAATGCAATAAACACCACACAACCTTTTATTACTATTACCCGTTTTGGAAATAATAAGTTTTTTTCCTATCCTTATGAATCAGATAATACTATGTTATTTCCTCTACTTATATTGGTTCTATTTACATTGTTCGTCGGATCCCTAGGAATTCCTTTCAATCAAGAAGGAGTGTATTTGGACATATTATCAAAATGGTTAACTCCGTCTATAAACCTTTTACATCAAAATTTGAATAATTCAATAGCAATAGATTGGTATGAATTTTTGAAAGATGCTCTTTTTTCAGTTAGTATAGCTCTTTTTGGAATATTTATAGCCTTCTTTTTATATAAACCTGTTTATTCATCTTTGCAAAATTGGGACTTAATAAACTCTTTTGTTAAAACAGGTCCTAAAAGAATTTTTTTGGACAAAATAATAAATCGTATATATGATTGGTCATATAATCGTGGTTACATAGATGCTTTTTATGCAAGATTCTTTATTGGGGGAATAAGAGGATTGGCCAAGTTAACTTCTTTTTTTGATAGACGAGTAATTGATGGAGTTACTAATGGAGTTGGTGTTTTGAGTTTCTTTGTAGGCGAAGGTATCAAATCTGTAGGTGGCGGGCGAATTTCTTCTTATCTTTTCTTGTATTTCTTTTTTTTATCAATACTTTTATACTTTTTTTGACACTTAATTTACTACGTTTAGTAGGCCTATAAATTATTACACGATCCCTTTTTCTTGAACGTATCTGATAATCCAACGGTAGGCCTTCATGAGCTGCGCCCGACAGGAATTCCAATTCGGTAATAAGTTTGTATGACCATCTAGGGACTTTTTTACTGATTTCTTTTATTACAAATTTTTGTTTTGTTTTTTGACCATTAGGGCTAGTTAGAATTGTATTCAATGTATTCAATAAAAATTTGTAAAATTTGGCTCTTTTTTCTGAACCAATCCTTCCTTGTTCTTTTTCTGAAAATAAAGAGAGGCCCTTCCAATTTAAACTCGATCCCGATTCTCTATCAAATTTACTCATTAAAGTAAATAAATGACGACTTTCCGTTGAAAAAGTTTTTTTATCAAATCGGTCTATTTTATGTTCAAACTTTTGGTAATCAGTATCAGGAAGAAGGAGACTATGAATCTTATTAATTTCCATTGTCTCTATGAAATTTTCTAACGAAATTTTATTTATGATTGAAGGTGAAATTTTTTTTTTGATTGTTCCCCGATATAACCCATTCAAAATGGGATCATACATTTTAGGCAAGTAATATTTTCTAGTCTTATCATTACACAAT